CACATCTTGATTGAAAGGAATTCCTAAGAATCCAACGAACAAAGTAAATATCATTAATATAAGTATTGGGAATAACATCGTATTATCCGATTCATAAGGATACAAAGAAGTCTTGGTATTGCCAAAATTCGGAATAGAAAGAAAGGGTTGGATCATATTTCTTACATTTTCGTCCATTTTATATACTTTATTTGAAAAAAAAGAAGGACGTCCATTCTTCTTCATTTTTAATAAAGTTCCCAAACGAAAGTTTTTGTTACTTTTTTTTGAACCTTCTTTACCCCATATAGATATTGAATACAAGGGGGTATTCCTTTTTCCACTGTAATTTTGAAAATGAACGTTTAAATGTCCTTCAAAAGTAAGTAAATAGATCCGACACATATAAAATGAGGTTAATCCCGCTGTAGACCAAGCTATTATTGCAAAAATAGGTGAATACAACCAACTATCATTCAGAATTTCATCTTTGGACCAAAAACAAGCAAGGGGTGGAATACCACAAAGAGAAAGTGTACCGAAAAAAAAAGAATTTTTAGTAATTGGTACATGTTTTGTTAAACCTCCCATAAGCACCATATTCTGACTTTTTTTTGGACAATATCCAACAAGAGTTTCCATTGAGTGAATAACAGATCCCGATCCTAAAAACAATAATGCTTTGGAATAAGCATGAGTAATCAAATGAAATAAAGCACTGCGATAAGACCCCATACCTAGAGCTAACATCATATAACCCAATTGAGACATTGTGGAATAGGCTAAACCCCTCTTAATGTCTTTTTGAGCAAGAGCTAAAGTAGCTCCGAAAAAAACTGTTATTATCCCTATCAAAGAGATCAAATTCATTATGTGGGGTATGACTATGAAAAGAGGCATAAGTCGAGCTACAAGAAAAATTCCCGCTGCTACCATCGTAGCAGCATGTATAAGGGCCGAAATCGGAGTCGGCCCTTCCATTGCATCAGGTAACCATACATGAAGGGGAAATTGTGCAGATTTAGCAATCGCACCGGCAAATAATAGAAAAGCACACAAAGTCACAAATACAAAATTGACTTCATTATTAGAAATCAAGTTATTTAATATTTGGAATAAATCACGAAAATCGAAACTACCCGTTATACAATAAAACCCTAAAATGCCTAATAATAAACCAAAATCACCAACACGATTAGTTACAAATGCTTTTTGACAAGCCTTTGCTGCAACAGGTCGTGTGAACCAAAATCCTATTAATAGATACGAACACATTCCAACAAATTCCCAAAAAATATAAATTTGTATCAAATTGGAACTAGTAACTAATCCCAACATGGAAGTACTGAAAAAACTCATATAAGCAAAAAATCTCAAATATCCGTGATCATGAGACATATAATTATCACTATAAATCAGAACCAGAATTCCAACAGTAGTGATTAATATTGACATAATAGAAGTAAGTGGATCGATCAAGTATCCGAATTCTAAATAAAAATCATTATTGATAATCCAAGACCATACATATTGATAGACAGAACTGCTATTTATTTGCTGAATAGACAAATTCATAGAAAAAATCATAACTATACTTAACAATAAAACGCTCTGAAAAGCCCACATACGACGAAGACTTTTTGTTGCCGTCGGAAAAAGAATAAGTCCCAACCCTATTAACATAGGAACTGGAAGTGGAAGAAAAGGTATTATCCACGCATATTGATATGTCTGTTCCATAAAAAAAGTTTTTATTCTTAATTAATTGTTTCCGATTCACCGGATCTTACCTATTTCGAAAAAGTCAATAAAAAATCAAGATATGCACTAACTTATTGAATTGAATAATTTTATATTTGTATTTATTCTGAGTCTTTTCAAAACCGTTCAAATATTCAAAAAAAGAAGTTACAATTGGTCAAATGATATGACTAAGTGACATATAAAAACGAATACTTATAATAGGCAAATGAAAAGATAGCAAGGATCAAAATTTAGGCTAAAAAGAGTACTTTATCCTGATATGAATTATAGGATTAACTAAGGGTATCGGTCTAATGACTAATGAAATCAAAACTCTTTATTTTAGTTAGTTTATTTCAACTAATTAAATAATTCATTATGGTATTGATTGTTTTCCATTTCAATCAAAACAATTTCTTAGTAAAGTTTAGAAGATTATAGATCTAAAATGAACTTTTTTTTGGTCGAGAAAGGAGAAAAAAAGACTCGATTTATTAGGCAAAATTTTTGAGGTATTTTATTACATATAAATAAAGTATATAATGAGGAAAATAAAAGTCTTTTAGATTCTTTATTTATTTTATTAAGTTTGATTTAGCAGGTTCTAAAGAGATAACTTTGAGAGATAAACAACGATAACTAAAAGTTCCAAACCAAAATGGGTTTTACGAATAGTGTATGGAATCAAAAATTTTTATTTCGAGTAACTTTTGATCCAAATTTCACGGATCTTTGACATATCTAGATTTCTTTTTGATGAAGCGAATTTTTTTTCTATAAAAAATAGATAATGAATAAGAAATAAGAATTCGTTTTGAACAATAGATGTCTTTCACATCCAACTATAACAACGAGTCACTTTGAAATGGCAGTTCCAAAAAAACGTACTTCGATATCAAAAAAGCGTATTCGTCAAAATATTTGGAAAAGGAAAGGATATGGGGCGGCGTTAAAAGCTTTGTCATTAGGGAAATCTCTTTCTACCGGTAATTCAAAAAGTTTTTTTGTACGACAAACAAATAAGTCCTAAAATATCGGAATAATCAGAAGGTATTTGACTAAAAAAATGGGCTCAGTAATTTGTTAATATCAAAGTTAATATAAAATTAAGAATTGGCAATCCCTATTCTAATCAATATGAAATAGACCCTTAATTTTCTATTTTATAAAAGAATTCTTCTATTTTCTGAATTCTAAAAAAAAAAAGAAAGAAAAAAGACAAAATTTTTTGATTTATTTTTAGTATATTTTCACTCAAATTTTGGTGGTGGGGAGTCTTATTTTCCCCATCGACCTTTACAACAAAGAAAACTTTTTCTGTTTCTCGGGAAGGCCAGATATAATATTTTTAGTTCAAATTAATGAAGTGTTGAAATGAATTGATTCCATGTTAAAAATTTTTCGATAACTTTCTTTCTTATTAATTTATTTACTATATGGAATATGGAATGAGTTTTCTATATCTTTCCAATTTGCAGCCCAATAAATAAAAGAACTTCATTTTTGCTATGTACAAAAAATGTGTCCGTTTGGAGTAATCCAAAATAGACATATTTAAAATTCATTGATAAAATTTATTTTTTTTTTTCAACTTTATGAAATAAGATAAACCAGAAATCATGACAATAAACGTAAAAAAGGAAACTAATGAGCTGACCTTTGAACTTATTTTTTTATCAATTTGAATATTTACTAAAAAAACTTATTTGATTGAATTGATTTGTTAAATCTCGACGATTGAATATAAATAGGCTATTATGAGTTCGAGCAAGCCGCTATGGTGAAATCGGTAGACACGCTGCTCTTAGGAAGCAGTGCTAGAGCATCTCGGTTCGAGTCCGAGTGGCGGCATGCTATCTTCTAAAAGAGATCCAATAGATCCTATAATAAAAAGAAATTCAATTCCCCCTTTCTATTTATTAATTAATATTGATATTTTAATTAATCTAGGGGATTCCCCCCTTTTTTCATTTTTATGATATTTTCAACTTTAGAGCATATATTAACTCATATTTCTTTTTCTATTGTTTCAATTGTAATTATACTTCATTTGATAACCTTATTGGGCAATGAAATAATAAAACCATATGATTCGTCAGAAAAGGGGATGATAGCTACTTTTTTATGTCTAACAGGATTATTAATCACTCGTTGGATTTATTCAGGCCATTTCCCACTAAGTGATTTATATGAATCATTAATTTTTCTTTCATGGAGTTTATCCCTTATTCATATAGTGCCTTATTTCAAAATAAGAAAAACTTATTTAACCACAATAACTGCCTCAAGTACTATTTTTACCCAAGGCTTTGCTACTTCGGGTTTTTTAAATGAAATACACAAACCCACAATATTAGTACCTGCTCTACAATCGGAGTGGTTAATAATGCACGTAAGTATGATGATATTGAGCTATGCGGCTCTTATTTGTGGATCATTATTATCAGTAGCACTTCTAGTCATTACATTTAGAAAGATTTTTTATAGTTCTAAAAGTAATAATTTATTAAAATTAAATAAGTCATTTTCATTTGGTAAAATCCAATACAAGAATGAAAGAAAAAATATTTTTAAAAAAACTTCTTTTTTTTCTGATAATAATTATTACAAAGCCCAATTTATTCAACAATTGAATTATTGGAGTTATCGTGTGATTAGCCTAGGATTTATATTTTTAACCATAGGTATTCTTTCAGGAGCAGTATGGGCTAATGAAGCATGGGGATCATATTGGAGTTGGGATCCAAAGGAAACTTGGTCCTTTATTACTTGGATCGTATTCGCAATTTATTTGCATACTCGAACAAATAAAAATTTGCAAGGAGAAAATTCCGCAATTGTGGCGACTATAGGCTTTCTTATAATTTGGATATGCTATTTTGGGGTCAACCTATTAGGAATAGGGTTACATAGTTATGGTTCATTTACGTTAACCTCTATTTAAATTCAAGAAAAGTTCTTAAGAATACAAACAGAATCAAATAAGGTGTATATAAAAAATATTGTCTCAACCGGCGAGAACCATGTGAATCAAGTAGTATAGTGATTCACGCGGTTCTCGTAAAGACCAAGTCTATTGGGTAAAAATTGAAATTCATATTTTGTTTTTACTTTATTTAAAATTGAAGAGAATAAAAAGACGTCTTTTTATTCTTCTTTTTTTTTTTTTTACCCAACCAACTCTTAAAAAGAATAGGAGTTTTTTTATTGAAGAAAACTATCTAGAAAAATAATTAGATAGAATACCTTCAACCTTGTCAACTGATAGTGAAAGAAAA